CTGATTTATTGGCAAAAAGGCGAAGAAATCAATTTCTCATTCCGTTCCAATCCATTCAAGAACAAGAGAAAGAACTAATGCCCCATTCAGGTATCTCGATTGAAATACCCATAAAGGGTATTTTCCGTAAAAATAGTATTCTTGCTTATTTTGATGATCCTCGATACAGAAGAAAGAATTCAGGAATTACTAAATATGGGACTATAGGGGCGCATTCAATCGTCAAAAAAGAGGACTTGATTGAGTATCGAGGAGTCAAAAAAATTAAGCCAAAATTTCAAATGAAAATTGATCGCTTTTTTTTCATTCCCGAGGAAGTGCATATTTTACCCGAATCTTCTTACGTAATGGTACGGAATAATAGTATCATTGGAGTAGATACCCGAATCGCTTTAAATAGAAGAAGCCGAGTGGGCGGATTGGTCCGAGTGGAGAAAAAAAAAAAAAAAATTGAACTAAAAATTTTTTCTGGGGATATCCATTTTCCTGGGGAAACGGATAAGATATCCCGACACAGTGGCATCTTGATACCGCCGGAAACGGGAAAAAAAGAACTTAAGGAATCCACCCGGGAATCAAAAAAATTGAAAAAATGGATCTATGTCCAACGGATCACACCTACCAAGAAAAAGCATTTTGTTTTGGTTCGACCCGTAGTCACATATGAAATAGCGAACGGTATCAATTTAGCAACACTCTTCCCCCAGGATCTGCTGCGGGAAAAGGATAATATGCACCTTCGAGTTGTCAATTATATCCTTTATGGAAAGGGCAAACCCTTTCGGGGTATTTCTGACACAAGTATTCAATTAGTTCGAACTTGTTTAGTCTTGAATTGGGACCAAGACAAAAAAAGTTCTTCCGTTGAAGAGGTCTGTGCTTCCTTTGTTGAAGTAAGTACAAATGGTATGATTCGAGATTTCCTAAGAATCGACTTAGTGCAATCCCATATTTCGTATATCAGAAAAAGGAATGCTCCGTCAAGTCCAGGATTGATCTCTGATAATGGTCCAGATCGCACCAATATAAATCCGTTTTACTCCATTTATTTCAAGGCAAGGGTTCAACAATCACTTAGCCAAAATCAAGGAACTATTCATACGTTGTTGAATAGAAATAAGGAATGCCAATTTTTGATAATTTTGTCATCATCTAATTGTTTTCGAATGGGTCCATTCAACGATATCAAATATCATAATGTGATAAAGCAATCAATTCACATTCAAAAAGATCCTCTAATTCCAATTAGGAATTCGTTGGGACCCTTAGGAACAGTCCTTCAAATTGCGAATTTTTATTCATTTTACTATTTAATAACTTATAATCCGATTTCGGTAACTAACTATTTGAAACTTGATAATTTAAAACAGACTTTTCAAGTACGTAAATTTTATTTAATGGATGAAAACGAGAGGATTTATAATCCGGATCCAGACAGTAAGATTGTTTTGAATCCATTTAATTTGAATTGGTATTTTATCCATCATAATTATTGTGAGGAAATGTCCACAATAATGAGTCTTGGGCAGTTTATTTGTGAAAATATATGTATAGCCACAAATGGACCACACCTCAAATCAGGTCAAGTTTTAACTGTTCAAGCTGGCTCTGTAGTAATAAGATCAGCTAAGCCTTATTTGGCTACTCCAGGAGCAACTGTTCATGGGCATTATGGAGAAATCCTTTATGAAGGAGATACATTAATTACATTTATATATGAAAAATCAAGATCTGGTGATATAACGCAGGGTCTTCCAAAAGTAGAACAAGTGTTAGAAGTGCGTTCGATTGATTCAATATCGATGAACCTAGAAAAAAGAGTTGAGGGTTGGAACGCGCGTATAACAAGAATTCTTGGGATTCCTTGGGGATTCTTAATTGGTGCTGAGCTAACTATAGTGCAAAGTCGTATCTCTTTGGTTAATAAGATCCAAAAGGTTTATCGATCCCAGGGGGTCCAAATCCATAATAGACATATCGAAATTATTGTACGTCAAATAACATCAAAAGTGTTGGTTTCAGAAGATGGAATGTCTAATATTTTTTTACCCGGCGAACTTATTGGATTGTTACGAGCGGAGCGAACGGGGCGTGCTTTGGAAGAAGCGATCTGTTATCGAGCTATATTATTAGGAATAACGAGAGCATCTCTGAATACTCAAAGTTTTATATCTGAAGCAAGTTTTCAAGAAACCGCTCGGGTTTTAGCAAAAGCAGCTCTCCGGGGTCGTATCGACTGGTTGAAAGGCCTGAAAGAGAACGTTGTTCTGGGGGGGATGATACCCGTTGGTACCGGATTCAAAGCATTAGTGCACTGTTCACGGCAGCATAACAATATTCTTTTGGAAACAAAAAAAAGAATTTATTCGGGGGGGGGATGATAGATATTTTCTTACACCACAGAGAATTATTAGACTTTTGCATTTCAAAGACTTTACATGATACATCAGAACAATCATTTAGAGGATTTAATGAGTCCTAAGGAGCGGATTCTCTTAACTATTTTTGATCCTTTGATTTCTTAATAGTAAGAAAAGAAAGATAATAACGAATAGAAAGTAATGAATGGCCTGGATTGTGTATCAATGGCCAATCTCTGGTAGAAGAGAAGGTTCCATTGGAACAATTATTTATTTCACTCGGCTCTTTTTTTTATCAAATCTTTTTTTGATAAAAAAAAGAGGAAGTATGGGGAGAAATGGCAAGAAGATAGTGGAATATCGATTTTGAAGAGATGATGGAAGCAGGAATTCCTTTTGGTCATCGTACTAGGAAATGGAATCCTAGAATGTCACCTTATATCTCAGCAAAACATAAAGGTATTCATATTACAAATCTGACAAGAACTGCTCGTTTTTTATCAGAAGCTTGTTATAAAGCAGCGGATTTAGTAGCACGAGCTGCAATAAGAACCCGGTGTCATTCTATTATATTAATAAAAAAAGGCTCGGTGGTATGTTAACGAATTGGTCCACTACAGAAACGAGCCTTCATAAGTTCAGGGATTTGAGAGCGGAACAAAAGACGGGGAGACTCAACCGTCTTCCAAAAAGAGATGCAGCTATCCTGAAGAGACAATTATCACGCTTGCAAACGTATCCGGGCGGGATTCAATATATGACGGGGGTACCTGATATTGTAATCATCGTTGATCAGCAAGAAGAATATATGGCTCTTCGAGAATGTATCGCTTTGGGAATTCCAACAATTTGTTTAATCGATACAAATCGTGACCCCGATCTCGCAGATATTTCGATTCCAGCAAACGATAACGCTATAGCTTCAATCCGATTAATTCTTAATAAATTTGTATTTGCAATTTGTGAGGGTCGTTCTAGCTATATACGAAATCCTTGATTAATAATAAGATAAATCAATTTTTTTTGTAACTACATGGATTTTTGGAATCGGTTACTCTTCTTGAATCGCATAAAAGAAAAGAAATAAAAAAAAACTGTGGATATTATGTGATTAGCGGGTATTCAAAACGGATAATTCTAATTAAAGTATACAAGTCGAAAGGGAGAGGTTTGAATCAAAATAATTCTTTTTAAAGTTCTATTTCTGTTAGAGGGCAATATGAATGTTATATCATGTTCCAGTAACACACTAAAAGGGTTATACGATATATCCGGTGTGGAAGTAGGCCAACATTTCTATTGGCAAATAGGAGGTTTACAAGTCCATGCCCAAGTACTTATTACTTCTTGGGTTGTAATTGCTATCTTATTAGGTTCAGCCCTTATAGCTGTTCGGAATCCACAAACTATTCCGACTGCCGGTCAAAATTTCTTCGAATATGTCCTTGAATTTATTCGAGACGTGAGCAAAACTCAGATTGGAGAAGAATATGGTCCATGGGTTCCCTTTATTGGAACTATGTTTCTATTTATTTTTGTTTCGAATTGGTCCGGTGCTCTTTTACCTTGGAAAATAATACAGTTACCCCATGGGGAGTTAGCTGCACCTACGAATGATATCAATACTACCGTTGCTTTAGCCTTGCTCACGTCAGTAGCATATTTCTATGCAGGTCTTTCTAAAAAGGGATTAGGTTATTTCAGTAAATACATTCAACCGACTCCAATTCTTTTACCCATTAACATTTTAGAAGATTTCACAAAACCTTTATCACTTAGCTTTCGACTTTTCGGGAATATATTAGCTGATGAATTAGTAGTTGTTGTTCTTGTTTCTTTAGTACCTTTAGTGGTTCCTATACCTGTGATGTTCCTTGGATTATTTACAAGCGGTATTCAAGCTCTTATTTTTGCAACTTTAGCGGCGGCTTATATAGGCGAATCTATGGAGGGCCATCATTGACTAGTTTTCGAAATAGTCTCTTTTTTTTTTTTAGCTTAGAATAACGCAGTGTATGCGTAACTAAAGATAATCCACTTAGGAAACATCAATATACAAATAGAAATAGACAAATACGGGATATACGACCAAGAGTCATAGAAAAAAAATTCAGATATTGGGGAATTGTAAAAAAGGAAAGAGATCAAAAAGATCTTTTTCCTAAAATTCATGTTTGGCTTTATTATATCATACTCCTGCCAATGAATATTATCATTCTATTGTTTTGTTCATTCAATTCAAATATAAGGAGTCATTATTTGAATAAGAATTCTTAATATAAAAATTCTTATAGTATCATAGTATCACAATTTACACGGTGTGTGATTAAAAAAAAAAAGAGAAAAAGAAAGATGCTTTCTAGAATGATTCCCAGTTCAGTTGATTTTATTCAATTCAACGATTGAGCAAAATAAAATATTAATAAATAATTAAAGTGAATGACCTTACCGGAATAAAATACTTATGTTTATTTCTATGCAATGATTCGCCAAACGAGATTCATAAAAAATGGGTTGATTGGGAGAGGGGAACAGAATTTGGTATATGGGATCTAATGACTCTAAGCCAACTCTTGTGTATGATTCCAAGAATGATTCTAGAATACGATTGACTTTAAGATACGAATAGTTTGAATCTAAGATATGAAGATATGAATAGTTGGTTTACGTTATGGAAGAAAGACATGTATATATGATATTAGATATTGATAGTTATATATCAACTAAAGATATATCTAATCCGCCCTACTATTGTGAACTTAGATAGAGATTCCAATAGAAATTCTTCGGTTTCGTCTTTGCCTGTGAATTGAATGTGAATGAATAAAGCGATGAAATAAAGAAAACTAACGAACGAAGAATTTAAAAAGGGTTTGGAAAGAAGAAATGGAAGAACAAAAGTCGTATGGATTCACAAAAATCCTGTGGATCGGAACTAAAAAAGAGATATCGAAGTAGCTTTTATGGTTTAATACTAATATTATTATTACTTCAATTCCGAGTTCTTAGTTATTTCGACTGGATGAATCTTAGCGATGGAATAATTAAGTCATAATTCATTGGACGATTGTATCATTAACTATTTCTTTATTTTAGTGCGAGGAACTTATCATGAATCCACTGATTTCTGCCGCTTCTGTTATTGCCGCTGGGTTGGCCGTCGGGCTTGCTTCTATTGGACCTGGAGTAGGTCAAGGTACTGCTGCGGGTCAAGCTGTAGAAGGTATCGCGAGACAACCCGAGGCGGAGGGAAAAATACGAGGGACTTTATTACTTAGTCTGGCTTTTATGGAAGCTTTAACAATTTATGGACTGGTTGTAGCATTAGCGCTTTTATTTGCGAATCCCTTTGTTTAATCCTATAAATATGCAAATTACGTATTTTTTTTTAGTCTATCTAAAAGAGGAGATAATATGAAAAATATAACCGATTCTTTCGTTTCCTTGGTTCGCTGGTCATTTGCCGGGAGTTTCGGGTTTAATACCGATATTTTAGCAACAAATCCAATAAATCTAAGTGTAGTCCTTGGTGTATTGATCTTTTTTGGAAAGGGAGTGCGTGCGAGTTGTTTATTTCAAGAATAGGCTGGATCCAACCAGCTGTACTTTTTTTCATTATAACTAGATCGAAAAAGGTGCACGATTCCGCGAATTACTTCTGAATCAATTTCAAATCATATTTAAGAACCATAGCATTTCGTGATTCATTGGTAAATCCACTTTGATTCTCTATCAACCAAACAAATAGTGTGGGGTCATTAACATGGTTAAAGCTAAACCAAACTGTTTGAAGTCCAGACGCAGCATGGTACTCTTTCTACTACTATATTAATATAGAATAGAAATGTTTGCAAAATGAATAATTGGAATTTGTTTTTTTTTCGATATAAAACACTCATGTCGATAAAATTGTTTGAGCCTTTTCTTTTATTGGAATGCAAAATATTTGAAATATTTCAATCGACCGCTTTTTATGCTGAATCGGTGACCTGTGTATAATATAAAGTAAGAAGAATTCTTTGGATTTGACGAAAAAAAGAAACAACTTTGCTGACAATTCAATATTTTTGTTTTGTTCCGTCAGAAGAGTCCTCAAAATATTCTGGTCTTGGATTAGTGATTAGTCGCGACATCTTGGAATATGAATAGAGAAGAGAGGTAGAGGATAGGCTCATTACATTAAAAAAAAAAAGATATGGGAATTGCCCCCATGCTTAAAAAGTTGAAGTAATTGAGTGTGAGAGCCAAATGAATCGAAAAATTCATGTTTGGTTCGGGAAGGGATCATGTAAGTTTTGAGATGAATGGAAAGATAATCTACTTTCATTAAGTGATTTATTAGATAATCGAAAACGGAAGATCCTGAATACTATTCGAAATTCAGAGGAACTGCAGGGGGGGGCCATTCAACGGCTGGAAAAAGCCCGGGCTCGCTTACGGAAAGTCGAAAGGGAAGCAGATCAATTGCGAGTGAATGGATACTCGGAGCTAGAACGAGAAAAGTTGAATTTGATTAAGTCAACTTATAAGACTTTGGAAGAATTAGAAAATTACAAAAATGAAACCATTTGTTTTGACCACAAAAGGGCGGTTCAGCAAGTCCGACAACAGGTTTTCCAACAAGTTTTAAAAGGAGCTCGAGGCACTCTGAATAGTTCTTTGAACAAGGAGTTACATTTACGTACCATTAGTGAGAATATTGACACGTTTGAGGCGATGGCAGAAATAACCGATTAGTCCTTTTCCTGTAGGCATTGTTTTTTTTCTTTAACTAAAAAAAATTATACTCATGGTAACAATTAGAGCCGACGAAATTAGTAATATTATCCGTGAACGTATTGAGCAATATAATAGAGCAGTCAAGATTGTAAATATTGGTACCGTACTTCAAGTAGGCGACGGCATCGCTCGTATTTATGGTCTTGATGAAGTAATGGCGGGTGAATTAGTAGAATTTGAAGAGGGTACAATAGGCATTGCTCTGAATTTGGAATCAAATAATGTTGGTGTTGTATTAATGGGTGACGGTTTAAGGATACAAGAGGGAAGTTCTGTAAAAGCAACAGGAAAAATTGCTCAGATACCAGTAAGCGAGGCTTATTTGGGTCGTGTTATAAATGCCCTGGCTAAACCTATTGAC